TTAAAGTTTAATTTTTACTTAAAAGTTTTATTTATAGTTTATTTTACATGAAAATTTTTGTGAGAATTTTTTATTACTTTAATAGTAATAAAATTATTAATTAATCTCAGTAATTAATTTTATTAATAAAAGAAATTTTGAATTAGTAAATTATATAGTGTTAGTTAAAATTGTGCCAGCAACTGCGGTTATACAATAAACACAAATAAAATTTATTATTTGAAGTTAAAATTTAATTTATAATATAAAATTAAATTTTTTAGGTTAAATTTTAAATTTAAAAAATTATTAAAAATTAGTTAATTTTAAGCTTAAAAATTTTTTTAATAAACTAGGATTAGATACCCTATTATAAAAAATGTAAATATTAAAAATAGAGTAGTAATAGTTATATTCTTAAAACTTAATAAATTTGGCGGTATTTTAATCTAGTCAGAGGAACTTGTTTTATAATTGATAATCCTCGTTGAATCTTACTTAAATTAATTAGTTTGTATACCATCGTCATAAGAATCTCTTAAAAAAGAAAAAATTTTCTAAAAAATTTATTAATTAAAATGTCAGATCAAGGTGCAGCTTATATTTAAGAAAAAATGAGTTACAATAAAGTTATTTATATGGATTTTAAAATGAATATTTTAAATGAAAGTGGATTTGATAGTAAAATAAATTAAAAAGTTTATTTGATTTTAGTTCTAAAATATGCACATATCGCCCGTCGCTCTCGTTATTTAAAATGAGATAAGTCGTAACATAGTGGAGGTACTGGAAAGTGTCTCTAGATTACAATTTAAATCTTAATTAGTAAAGTTTTTCATTTACATTGAAAATTTATTTGTGCAAATCAAATTGAATTGATTAAAATTATTTATTAATTTTATTTGGGTATTTAATAATTTTATTAAAAATAATTATAAAAATCTTAGTTTAAGTATTTTTTAAAGAAAAAATAATTTTTATTATAAATAATTAGTATTGAAAAAGAACATTGAAATAATTTGAAAAATTATAAAAAAAAAAAGAAGCTTTAATTTAGAGTACCTTGTGTATCAGGGTTTATCAAATAAATAATATTTATATATTTTTCTCGATTTAAAGAGATCTAATGATTTATGTTAGTTACTGTGGAATAATTATTAAAAATAAATCATTAGAAATGAAACGTTATTCGTTCTTTAAGGTATCTAGTTTTTTAAGAAATAAATTTAATTTACATATTATTAATGTTATAATTTAATTATAAAAATATAATTTTTTAATATGAATGTTTTTAGGGATAAGCTTAAAAATAAAATTTTATAAATTAGTAAAATAATTAATAAATATAAGCTTAGAATTAGTTATTATTAAAAAGTGTGTTATAATTTATTTAGTTATAAAATATGATTTATTTAATATTTAAATTATTTATTAAAATATTCATTAAAATTTTAAAAATGAAATAATAATGATAAAATTAGTATACAAAATTGTAAATATAAAATTTATTAAAAGATTTTTATAAATAATTCGGCAAAAATAATATTCGCCTGTTTATCAAAAACATGTCTTTTTGAATTAAATTTAAAGTCTGGCCTGCCCACTGAATAATTTTTAAAGGCTGCGGTATTTTGACCGTACAAAGGTAGCATAATCATTAGTTTTTTAATTGAAAACTCGTATGAATGGTTTAACGAAATATTAGCTGTTTCATAAAAATTTAAGTAGAAATTAATTTTTTAGTTAAAAAGCTAAAATATAATTAAAAGACGAGAAGACCCTATAGAGTTTTATACAAAAATTTTATAATTTATTTATAAAAATTTAAATTTTATGATTATTTGTATTTTGTTGGGGTGACAATAAAATTTTAAAACCTTTTATTTTTTATTAACAATAATTTTTGTAAAATTGATCCACTTTTAGTGATTATAAGATTAAATTACCTTAGGGATAACAGCGTAATTTTTTTGTAGAGTTCTTATCGATAAAAATTTTTGCGACCTCGATGTTGGATTAAGAGTAATATTAGGTGTAGAAGCTTAATGTATTAGGTCTGTTCGACCTTTAATTTCTTACATGATCTGAGTTCAAACCGGTGTAAGCCAGGTTGGTTTCTATCTTTAATAAAAAAATATATTTTAGTACGAAAGGACCAAATATATAAAATATAAATTTTTAAAAATTGAATAATATTAATACTAACTATTTTGGCAGATTAGTGCAATAAATTTAGAATTTATTTATGTAATTATTATTACAAATAGTATATGTTTTTTTTAGATATTTTGTTATCTTTAATTGGAAGATTATTATTAATTATTTTAGTATTAGTAGGGGTAGCTTTTTTGACTTTAATAGAACGTAAAGTTTTAGGGTATGCACAAATTCGTAAGGGTCCCAATAAAGTTGGTTTATTAGGTATTCCTCAACCATTTAGTGATGCAATTAAATTATTTACTAAGGAGCAAACTTATCCTATAGCTTCAAATTATTTGAGATATTATTTTTCTCCTATTTTTTCTCTTTTTACTTCTTTATTAATTTGATTATGTATACCTTATTTTGTAAAAATATATTCTTTTAATTTAGGATTATTATTTTTTTTATGTTGTACAAGTGTTGGTGTATATATAGTAATAATTGCTGGGTGATCATCTAATTCAAATTATGCTTTATTAGGGGGATTACGGGCTGTAGCTCAGACAATTTCTTATGAAGTTAGATTATCTTTAATTTTATTAAGACTTGTATTTTTAGTAGGAGGATACAATTTAATATTATTTACTTTTTATCAAAAGTATGTTTGGATAATTGTTATTAATTTTCCTTTAGCATTAGTTTGAATAGCTTCTTCTTTAGCTGAAACTAATCGAACTCCTTTTGATTTTGCAGAAGGGGAATCTGAATTAGTATCAGGATTTAATGTTGAATATAGAAGAGGAGGATTTGCATTAATTTTTTTGGCAGAATATGCCAGAATTTTATTTATAAGAATATTATTTTCTATATTATTTTTAGGAGGAGATATTTTTAGATTTATATTTTATTTAAAATTAACTTTTGTAAGTTTTATTTTCATTTGAGTACGAGCAACTTTACCTCGATTTCGTTATGATAAATTGATATATTTAGCTTGAAAAAGTTTTTTACCTTTTTCTTTAAATTATTTATTATTTTTTATAGGATTAAAAATTTTAATTTTTTCTATTTAACATTTTAATAATAAATATTAGTAAATTTTAAGCTTATAGAAAATTTAATTTCTATATTATGTTTTCAAAACATATACTTATTCAAGTTCATAAGCTATTAAAAAATAAAATTAATTTAAAAGGTTATCTCATCATAAAGCAACAATAGGATTAATTATGTAATAAAAAAAATAAATTACTGTTAAAATTTGACCTGTAATTACATATGGATCTTCGACAGGCTTAGCCCCAATTCATGTTAATAAAATAATTGTTACTACTATAATTCAAAAAAGAATCTTATTAATTGGGTAAAATTGAATTCCTCGGAACTTTCTTAAATGATAAAAAGGTAAAATAAATAAAATAGCAATTGAAAGTACTAATGCAATTACTCCTCCTAATTTATTAGGGATTGACCGTAAAATTGCATAAGCAAATAAAAAATATCATTCAGGTTGAATGTGAGGGGGAGTGTTTAATGGATTAGCAGGAATAAAATTATCGGGATCTCCAAGTAAATTAGGAGCAATTAAAGTTAATGAAATTAATGCTCTTAATATAATAAAAAATCCAACAATATCCTTAAAAGTGAAATAAGGATGAAAAGGAATTTTATCAATATTTCTATTTAATCCTAATGGATTATTAGACCCAGTTTGGTGTAAAAATAATAAATGAATTATAGTAAAAGCAGCAACAATAAAAGGTAAAAGAAAATGAATTGTAAAAAATCGAGTTAAAGTTGCATTATCTACTGCAAATCCTCCTCATACTCATTGTACTAAATAGGTTCCTAAATATGGAATAGCAGATAATAAATTTGTAATTACTGTTGCTCCTCAAAAAGATATTTGTCCTCAAGGTAAAACATACCCTATAAAAGCTGTTCCTATTGTTAAAAATAATAAAAGAACTCCTACAATTCATGTTGGAGTAAATAAGTATGAACTATAATAAATACCTCGACCTACATGAAGGTAAATACAAATAAAAAAAAATGAGGCTCCGTTTGCATGAAGAGTTCGTAATAATCAACCATTATTTACATCACGACAAATATGGACAACACTATTAAAAGCTATTGTTACATCACATGTATAATGTATGGCTAAAAATAATCCTGTTACAATTTGAATACCAAGACATAATCCTAGTAATGATCCAAAATTTCATCATCCTGAAATATTAGCTGGAGCTGGTAAATCCACTAAAGAATTATTTATAATTTTAAATAAAGGGTGAGATAATCGTAATTGTTTATTCATTAGTTTAATTATTAATTAAATGATGGTCGAAGAGGACCATAAAAAAAATTTGTAATTTTTACTCTAATTACTAAAGTTAAAAATAAATAATTAATTAAAAATAAAGTAATTAAATTTGTTGAGTGGTTGTAGATTTTTAATAAAGAAATAGAATTTTCTTCTACTAAAAAATTTAATTCATTTTTATTATTAATAAATAATTCTGTTTCTAAGTTGTTAATTCATGAAATAAAATTTAAATCAAATACAATAAAAATTATAAAAAATATAATTCCCAATAAAAATACAAAAAAAAATAATTTATTGGAAATAGAAAATATTTCATTTGAGGATAAAGAAGTAACATAGATAAATATTACTAATATACCTCCTAAAAATACTAGGAATAAAATATAAGAAAATCAAAAAGATTTTCTTATTAAACCAATGGAAAGAGAAATTAAAAGAGTTTGTACTAATAAAATTATTCCTATTGATAAAGGATGTTTTATTTGAGAAAATAATAAACTTGTTATTAAAATATATGAATTAATAATAAATTGAAAAATATCAGAAAATAGTTTATTAAAATATTAATTTTGGAGATTAAAGATAAAGAAATTCTTTTTTTCTGAAGTTTTAAAAGAAAAATTCTTATTTTTGATTTACAAGACCAATATTTTAGTTAAATTATTAAAACTAATGGTTATGATTATAAATTTTATTTTCCCTATCTTTTTAATTTTTATTGGGTGTTTTGTTTTTGTTTCTAATCGAAAATTTCTTTTAGTAACTTTATTAAGATTAGAGTATATTGTTTTAAGTTTATTTTTATTTATTTTTATATTTTTAAGTTATTTTAGATCAGAATTATATTTTAGAATAATATTTTTGACTTTTAGAGTTTGTGAAGGAGCTTTAGGTCTTTCAATTTTAGTTTCAATAATTCGAACTCATGGAAATAATTATATGCAATCTTTTAATATTCTTTTATGTTAAAATTTTTATTTATACTAATTTTTATAATCCCATTATGTTTCTTTAAAAAATTTTATTGAACGGTTCAAAATTTTTTATTTTTTTTAACATTTTTATTTATTTGTTTAAATTTTTATTCTTATTTTTGAATAAGAATTAGTTATTCAATAGGGATGGACATTATTTCTTATGGAATGATTTTGTTAAGTTTATGAATTTGTTCTTTGATATTAATAGCAAGTGAATCAGTTTATAGTTCTAATAATTTTTATGGTCTTTTTTCTTTTATTATTTTAATTCTTTTATTATTTTTATTTTTAACTTTTAGAATAATGTCTTTATTTATATTTTATTTATTTTTTGAAAGAAGATTAATTCCTACGTTATTTTTAATTTTAGGGTGGGGGTATCAGCCTGAACGTCTTCAAGCTGGTGTTTATTTATTATTTTATACAATGTTAGCTTCTTTACCTATAATATTAGGAATTTTTTTTATTTATAATTCTAGAAATACTTTAATATTCAGAATAATATCTTTTAAAAGTGATAACTTATTTTTTTATTTGTGTATAATTTTAGCTTTTTTAGTTAAAATACCTATATTTTTATTCCACTTATGGCTGCCTAAGGCTCATGTTGAAGCTCCAGTTGCAGGATCAATAATTTTAGCAGGTATTTTATTAAAATTAGGGGGGTATGGGTTATTACGAATTTTCCCTTATATAACTCTCTTAGGTATAAAATTTAATTTTATTTGAATTAGAATTAGACTTGTTGGAGGATTTCTAGTTAGATTAATTTGTTTACGTCAAATTGATTTAAAGGCTTTAATTGCTTATTCTTCAGTTGCCCACATAGGAATTGTTCTTGGGGGTTTAATAACTTTAACTTCTTGAGGATTATGTGGTTCTTATTCTTTAATAATTGCTCATGGATTATGTTCTTCCGGGTTATTTTGTTTAGCAAATATTTCTTATGAACGATTAGGAAGACGAAGAATATTAATTAATAAGGGACTTATAAATTTTATACCAAGAATAACATTATGATGATTTTTATTAAGTTCAGCAAATATAGCTGCTCCTCCTACATTAAATTTATTAGGAGAAATTAGATTATTAAATAGAATTGTTATATGATCTTGAGTATCTATAATTTCTTTATCTTTATTATCTTTTTTTAGTGCTGCTTATACTTTATATCTTTATGCATACAGACAACATGGGAAATTACATTCAGCTATATTTTCATATGCAGGAGGATTTAACCGTGAGTATCTCCTTTTATTTTTACATTGATTCCCTTTAAATCTTTTAATTTTAAAAAGTGATTTATGTATATTATGAATTTATTTAAATAGTTTATAAAAATTTTGATTTGTGGTGTCAAAGATGTAGGAGTTTCTACTTTAAATATATGTTTTCAATTTGTATTATTAGCTTTTTTTGTTTAATTACTATTAGTGTAACTTGTTTTTTATTAAGATTAAATTTTATGTTAAACGATTTAGTTTATTTTATTGATTTAGAAATTGTTTCATTAAATTCTTGTTCAATTTTTATAACAATTTTATTAGATTGAATTAGACTATTATTTATATCTTTTGTTTTATTAATTTCTTCTTTAGTAATTTTATATAGAAATGAATATATATCAGAGGATTATAATATTAATCGATTTATTTCTTTAGTCCTTATATTTGTTTTATCAATAATATTATTAATTATTAGTCCAAATTTAATTAGAATTTTATTAGGATGAGATGGACTTGGATTAGTATCTTATTGTTTAGTTATTTATTTTCAAAATGTAAAATCTTATAGAGCGGGGATATTAACAGCTCTTTCTAATCGAATTGGTGATGTTGCTTTTTTATTAGCAATTGCTTGAATATTAAATTATGGAAGATGAAATTATATTTTTTACATTGAATGTATAAAAAATGATTTTAGAATAAAAATTATTGGTTCTTTAATAGTATTAGCTGCAATAACAAAAAGAGCTCAAATTCCTTTTTCTTCTTGGTTACCAGCGGCTATAGCTGCCCCTACTCCTGTTTCTGCTCTTGTTCATTCTTCAACACTTGTAACAGCAGGTGTTTATCTATTAATTCGATTTAATGTTTTATTAGTGGATTCATTTTTAGGACAATTTTTGTTATTAATTTCTGGAGCTACTATATTTATATCTGGTTTAGGGGCAAATTTTGAATTTGATTTAAAAAAAATTATTGCTTTATCTACACTTAGTCAATTAGGATTAATAATAAGAATTTTATCTATAGGATTTCCTATATTAGCTTTTTTTCATCTTTTAACTCATGCTTTATTTAAGGCACTTTTATTTATATGTGCTGGGGCAATTATTCATAATATAATAAATTCTCAAGATATTCGTACAATAGGAGGTTTATGTATTAGTATACCTTTAACTACAACATGTTTTAATATTGCTAACTTAGCTTTATGTGGAATACCTTTTTTAGCAGGATTTTATTCAAAGGATATAATTTTAGAATTGGTTATGATATCCCATGTAAATATGTTAATTTTTTTTTTTTTTTTTTTTTTTTCTACAGTCTTGACTGTATGTTATTCTTTTCGATTGGTATATTATACAATAACAGGGGGATTTAATAGAATATCGTTACATCCTTTAAATGATGAGGGGTGATTAATATTAAAGGGGATATTACCTCTTATATTTTTAGCTATTGTTATAGGAAGAGTTTTAAGTTGATTAATATTTCCTACTTGTTATATAATTTGTTTACCTTATTATTTAAAGTTATTGACTTTATTTGTTTGTATTTCAGGAGGATTAACAGGATATTTGATTTCTAATGTTTCTTTTTATTTTTATAATAAAACTTTAAATAATTATAAAATAGTTTATTTTGCTGGAAATATATGATTTATACCAATTTTATCTACTATAGGAATTATTAAAATACCTTTAGAATTAGGTTCATCTTGTGTTAAAAGTATAGATCAAGGGTGAAGAGAATATTTAGGAGGACAAAATTTATATAATTATTTAACTAATTCAACTCAAAAGATACAGTATTTTCAAAATAATAATTTAAAAATTTATTTAATAAGTTTTTTATTTTGAATTTTATTAATTTTAATTTATATTTTTTATTAATTTAAATAGCTTATAAATTAGAGCTTGATATTGAAGATATCACGGAGATAAATTTTATCTTTAAATAATTTATATTTTAAGTAATAAGTTTTAGTATATTTATAAAAATAAAAAATTTTATTTTTACAGTGAAAATGTAATGTTTTAATTAAACTATATAAATAGAAATATAAATGGAATTTAACCATTAAATATAAAAGTTAGCGGCTTTTATTTGATCAACATATTTCCTTAATTGGAATAAATTATTCAATTTTATTATTAACAGTAATATACCTCTTTTTGGTTTCAATTAAAAATAAGGATAAAAATTATCTAAGGTTAGGTCGAAACTAATTGCAATAAATCGCTTCATATTTATTAAGGAAAATTGAATATATCAATATTTTTTGTATGCAAAACAAATGTTAATTTAACTATAACCCTAATAGTTAAGATGATCATTCTAAGGCACCTTGTGATCATTCATGATAAAGTCCAATTAATAAAATAATTAAAAAAAAAATTCTTGAGTAAGTTCAAATTATTAAATTTGATATTTTTATAATTACAATTACTGGTATTAAAAGAACAATTTCAACATCAAAAATTAAAAAAATAATTGTAATTAAAAAAAATCGTAAAGAAAAAGGGATTCGTGAAGAACTTTTAGGATCAAATCCACATTCAAAAGGAGAACATTTTTCTCGATCTATAAATGTTTTTTTAGATAAAATAGATGCTAATAATATAACAATACATGAGATACAAAAAATAATTAAGGAAATTGTTGTAATAATTTGAATTATTTATATTAAATAAAATTTAATCCTTATGATTGGAAGTCATATATACTAGTATACTATATAAATTATTTTTATCTACCTCATCAGTAAATAAAAATATAAAGGAATAATCATACTACATCAACAAAATGTCAATATCATGCTGCAGCTTCAAAACCAAAATGATGAGAGGCTGAAAAATGGAAGTTTATATGACGAATTAAACAAATTAAAAGGAAGGTTGTTCCAATTAGTACATGAAGTCCATGAAATCCAGTTGCTATAAAAAAAGATGAACCATAGATAGAATCAGCAATAGTAAATGGAGATTCAACATATTCATATGCTTGTAGTATTGAAAAATAAATTCCTAAAATTACTGTAAAAAATAACCCTTGAACAGTTTGAGTGAAATTATTTTCTATTAAACTATGGTGTGCTCAAGTCACTGTAACTCCAGAAGATAAAAGAATTGCTGTATTTAGTAATGGAATTATAAAGGGGTTAAAAGGTTCAATTCCTATAGGAGGTCAATTTATCCCTAATTCAATTGAGGGGGATAAACTTCTGTGGAAAAATCCTCAGAAAAAAGAAAGAAAAAAAAATACTTCAGAAACAATAAATAAAATTATTCCTCATTGTAATCCAATTGTTACATTATGAGTGTGTAATCCTTGGAATGTTCCTTCTCGTGAAATATCTCGTCATCATTGGTATATTGTTAATAATACAATGATTAAACCTAAAAATATTAGAGTTATATCAAATTGGTGAAATCATTTTACGATTCCAGCTACTAAAGTTATTGTTCCAATTGAACCTGTTAAAGGTCAAGGGCTGTAATCAACTAAATGAAAGGGGTGATTTGCGTGTGTAGACATTAATTTACTTCTCTAGAATATAAAGTACTTAAAACAGCAAATACATAAGATTGAATAATTGCAACAGCTGCTTCTAAGACAAGAAGAGCAATTTGTACTACTAATAAAATTGTAACTAAAGATGTTATTAAATTAGGACCTGTATTACCTAATAATGTTAATAAAAGATGTCCAGCAATTATATTAGCTGTTAATCGAACAGCAAGAGTTCCTGGACGAATTACATTTCTGATAGTTTCAATACATACTATAAATGGTATTAAGGCTGATGGAGTTCCTTGAGGAACTAAATGAGCAAATATGTGCTGGGTATGATTAATTCATCCATAAAGTATAAAACTTAATCATAAAGGTAAAGCTAAAGATAAAGTTATTGTTAAATGACTTGTTCTTGTAAAGATATAAGGGAATAACCCTAAAAAATTATTAAATAAAATAATTGAAAATAATGAGATGAATATTAAAGTTCTTCCCTTATGTCCTGATGTTCCTAATAAAGTGTTAAATTCTTTGTGTAATGTAAGAAGAATATTATTTCAGATAATATTATGTCGAGAAGGTAAAATTCAATATAATGATGGAATAATCAATAAGCCAATAAATGTACTTAATCAATTTAATGAAAGATTTATAATATTAGTAGAGGGATCAAAAACAGAAAAAAGATTTGTTATCATTTTCAATTTAAATGAGAAATTTGGTTATTTTTATTTGATCTTTTGTTTGATGGATAAATTAAAAAATAATTATAGTAATTTAAAATATTAAAAATTAAATAAATAATTGAAAATAAAATAAATAAGCTTAATCAATTGATTGGGGCTATTTGTGGAATTAAAAAATATTAATTATTTAATAATTTTAGTTTGACATACTAATGTTATATATTTAACTAATTTTTTAATAATTAAAATTTCATTAGAAGTAATTGCTAAATTACTATAAAATGGTTTAAGAGACCAGTACTTGCTTTCAGTCATCTAATGAATTAAAATTTTTAATTCAATTAATGAAATAATTTAAATATGTACTTTCAATTACAATTGGTATAAAACTATGATTTGCACCACAAATTTCTGAACATTGACCATAGAATAATCCAGGTCGATTAATTAGGAAGTTAGTTTGATTTAAACGTCCAGGAGTCCCATCAATTTTTACTCCTAATGCTGGGACAGTTCAAGAATGAATTACATCAGCTGCGGATACTAAAATTCGAATTTGTGAATTTATAGGAAGAATAACACGATTATCAACATCTAATAACCGAAAATTACCAACAGGTAATTCATTTGTAGGGATTATATAAGAGTCAAATTCTAGATTTAAAAAATCTGAGTATTCATAACTTCAGTATCATTGATGTCCAATTGTTTTTAATGTAATAGATGGGTCATTGATTTCATCTAATAAGTAAAGAATACGAAGAGATGGAAGGGCAATAAATATTAAAATAATAGCTGGAATAATAGTTCAAATAATTTCAATTAATTGACCAGATAAAAGAAATCGATTAGTAAATTTATTAAAGAATAATATTGTTATTAAATAACTTACTAAAACAGTAATTATAATTAAAATTAATAATGAGTGATCATGAAAAAAAATTAATTGTTCTATTAAGGGAGAAGCTCTGTCTTGTAAACTGAAATTTGTTCATGTAGCCATATTTTAATGAAAGGGATATCTTTATATATGAAGCTTAAATTCATTGCACTATTCTGCCACATTAAAAATTTGTTAATATAGGAAGTTCATTAAAACTATGTTCAGCAGGAGGGTTATTTTGTAATCATTCAATTGATGAATTTAATTGAGTAGAATAGATTACGTTTCGATTTGTAACTATACTTTCTCATAAAATATAAATAAATATAATAATTCCAATAAATGAAATTGTTGATCCAATTGAAGATACTAGATTTCATGATGTGTAAGAATCAGGATAATCTGAGTAACGTCGAGGTATACCAGCTAAACCTAAGAAATGTTGAGGGAAGAAAGTTAAATTTACTCCTACAAATATAATACTAAATTGAATTTTTAGTAAAGTTTCATTTATTGATAAACCTCTAAAAAGGGGGTATCAATAGATAAATCCTGCTATAATAGCAAATACTGCTCCTATTGATAATACATAATGGAAATGAGCAACTACGTAGTAAGTGTCATGAAGAACAATATCAATTGAAGAATTTGCTAAAATTACTCCTGTTAATCCTCCAACAGTGAATAAAAATACAAATCCTAATGATCAAAGTAAAGAAGCAGTGTAAGTAAATTGTGTTCCATGAAGTGTAGCTAATCAACTAAAAATTTTAATTCCAGTAGGTACAGCAATAATTATAGTGGCAGATGTGAAATAAGCTCGTGTATCAACGTCTATTCCTACAGTAAATATATGGTGAGCTCAAACAATAAAACCAAGTAACCCAATTGTTAGTATAGCATAAATTATTCCTAAGGACCCAAAAGTTTCCTTTTTTCCTCTATTTCTATTAATAATGTGGGAAATTATTCCAAATCCAGGTAAAATTAAAATGTAAACTTCAGGGTGTCCAAAAAATCAAAATAAATGTTGATATAAAATTGGATCACCTCCTCCTGCAGGATCAAAAAAAGAAGTATTTAGATTTCGATCTGTTAATAGTATTGTGATTGCTCCAGCAAGAACAGGAAGAGAAAGTAGAAGTAAAACTGCAGTAATTAAAACAGATCAAACAAATAAAGGTATTCGATCAAAAGTAATTCCAGGAGCTCGTATATTAATAATAGTAGTAATAAAATTAACAGCACCTAAAATTGATGAAATACCAGCTAAATGTAATGAAAAAATAGCTAAATCTACAGAAGCTCCAGCGTGAGCAATTGTTGAAGAAAGAGGAGGATAAACAGTTCATCCGGTTCCAGCCCCTGCTTCGACTAAACTTCTTGAAAGAAGAAGAGTTAAAGAGGGAGGTAATATTCAAAATCTCATATTATTTATTCGGGGGAAAGCTATATCAGGGGCTCCTAGTATTAGAGGTACTAGTCAATTTCCAAATCCTCCAATTATAATAGGTATAACTATAAAAAAAATTATGATAAATGCATGAGCAGTAACAATTACATTATAAATTTGGTCATTACCAATTAATGCTCCTGGATGTCCAAGTTCAGCTCGAATAATTATACTTAGGGAAGTACCAACTATTCCTGATCAAGCTCCAAAAATAAAATATAAGATTCCAATATCTTTATGGTTAGTTGAAAATAATCATTGTCGCAATTTTATTAAATTTGATTAAATGGCTGATAATAGGCAATAAATTGTAAATTTATTTATAAGAAGTTAAATTCTTTTTAATCATAATCAGGTTTTATAGTCAATAATGATATTAGACTGCAATTCTAAAGGAGTAATTAATTTACTAAGACTTAAAAGATTTATCTTATATATTTAGCTTTGAAGGTTAATAGTTTATTTAACTTAAAGTCTTAAAATATTAATAAAAATAAATTAACGTGATTATTAGGAATAGACCAAAAATTGATTTAACTTAAAGTCTTAAAATATTAATAAAAATAAATTAACGTGATTATTAGGAATAGACCAAAAATTGATATTAATAAAAACATTATATTAATTAAAAAAGAATTTTTTTTGAAATTTATATTAAATCTTCATGAAGTTTCTGTGTAATTAAGTATTAATGTAGAATAACAAATTCGTAAATAAAAATATATTGTAACTAAAGATATACAAATTAAAATTATTGTTAAAAAGTATTGGTTAATTATAGTAAGAGATTGAATTACTAATCATTTTGGTAAAAATCCTAAAAATGGAGGTAATCCAGCAAGAGAAAGGAATGAAACTAAAAAACTAAATTTTAACGTAGCAGAATTAGAATAAGTTGAAAAAATTTGATTAATGTGAAATAAATTAAATTGATAAAATAAAAATACTAATCCAATGGAAATAAAAGAATAAATTAAAAAATAAATTCTTCATAAATATTCATTAAAAATTATTGCAGCTAATATTCACCCTAAATGATTAATTGAAGAAAAAGCTAAAATTTTTCGTAATGATGTTTGGTTTAATCCACCAATTGCTCCTACAATAGCAGATAAAATAATAATTATAATAAAAAAATTAAATTTTATTAAGTAGGATAGAATAATTAAAGGAGCAATTTTTTGTCATGTTATTAATATTAATCTAGATATTCATCTAATACCTTCTAAAACACTAGGGAATCAAAAATGGAAAGGGGCTATTCCTCTTTTAATTATTAAAGGTACTGATATTAAAAATGAAAAATTTATTAAATCAAAAGAAAATGAAAAATTTCTAAATACTATAAATAAGATTATAGAAAATAATAATAAAGAGGAAGCAAATGCTTGAGTTAAAAAATATTTTAATGAAGCTTCTGTTGATATTAAATTATTTAGATCAATTATTAAGGGGATAAATGATAATAAATTAATTTCTAGGCCTATTCATACTCCTATTCATGAGTTAGAAGAAATTGTAATAAAAGTTCCTAAAACTATAGAAAATAAAAAAATTAATTTTGATGGATTTTTTATCATTAAAAAGAAAAGAATTGTCTTTATAGTTAGGGTATGAACCTAAAAGCTTTATTTAGCTTATCTTTTTATAAAATTTTATAATTTAGTGTAAGATGCATAAAAATTTTTGATATTTTTGGGAATAGTTTAATTCTATTAATTATAATGAATGTAAAAAATTTACATTATTTATCCTATCAAGATAACCCTTTTAATCAGGCAATTCATT